CCTTTCTTTCTCTATTTTAGTATTCCATCAAAGTTGATACGGTATTCTTTGACTACGTTCTATAAATGAGAAAGAAAAGCTTTCTTCTTTTTACGAACTTGTTTACTAAATCCGTAGATCTAGAAATTCATTTCGGACAATTGAACCTTCTCAAACTGTTTCTTTTTCAAAACCAAAAAGATTTGTGCCAAAATAACCGATGCGAAGAAGAACAAAAGACCTTGGACACGTAATGGGTCTTGAAGTACTATTTCCGCATCCCCCTGACCAAATCCACCCACATTAGGATTACTCGTTAATGGCTGATCCAATTTGATAGATTCGCCTTCTGAAACAAGAAGTTCTGGTCCTGGAGGTAAAATATCAACTACTTGATGTCCATCCGATGCATCCGCTATGATTATTTCGTACCCCCCTTTTTCTTTTCGTATAATTTTGCTTACTCTACCCGCTGCTGTAGCATTATAAACTGTATTATTACTCTTGCTCCCATCAGGATAAATCTGACCCCTTCCTCGGTTTCCACCTACATATAGGGGATATTTTAGGAAGTGAACATCCTTCTTAGTAGCGGGGTCGGGGGAAAGAATAGGAAAGGCAATTTCACTATATTTTTGACCAGGAACAGGACCTATCACAAGAATATTTTTTTTAGTAGGTCGGTAGCTCTGAAAAGAAAGATTACCCATCTTTTCTTTTATCTCAGGCGAAATACGATCAGGGGGGGCTAATTCAAACCCCTCCGGTAAAATAAGAACAGCCCCCACATTCAAGGCCCCTTTTTTGCCATTAGCAAGAACTTGTTTAAGTTGCTTATCATAAGGAATTCGAACAACTGCCTCAAATACAGTATCAGGAAGTACCGCTTGCGGAACCTCAATATCCACGGGTTTATTTGCTAAATGGCAATTGGCGCATACAATGCGTCCAGTGGCTTCTCGTGGATTTTCATAACCCTGCTGTGCAAAAATGGGATATGCATTTGAAATGGATGCCCCAGTCATTATATATATAATAATGAGCAATACGGAAACGGATCGAGTAATCTCTTCCTTTATCCAAGAAAGTTTATTTCTAGTTTGCATGGTCCAATGGTTGATTCCAAAAATTTATACAATAAAATGAGGTAGGTCGCTAATATGGTTCCCTATCCAAGATTCTGCTATTTACTGAAATGAAATAATTCTACTGGAATATAAGAAGAATCAAAATCCCCTGGATGGGGATAAAAAAAGAAGTATGATTTTTAACGTTTTGCTTATGTACAAAATAACAAAGAGTAGAATTGGATTAGTGGATTCTTTTTCAGTCATTCATTGAATGATAAATCACTACAAGTGAGGGAGATAGACGATTTAAATATCGGAAGATCCAATATTTAAAAATTGTATCTAATATAACTGGAAAAGTGGAAACAAGACCAGATATAATTTGCTCAGAATGAGCAAATCCAAAATCTTTGTAAATAGAACCAATCAATAGTTCCCAGCCGTGGGGCGAATGAAATCCTAGACATAAATCCGTTAATAAAAGAATAGAAAAGGCTTTTATTGTGTCGCTTAAATTATATAGGAATTCTTGAAACCAAGAATTAAGAAAAAAAAGTTCTTGATTACCGAGAATAGAATAACCACTTAAAACAAGGAAATATATTATATTTGTCGAGAACTGGAGAATCTTATGGATATGGTCTTCGTTGTGCATCTTGATCAATTGGATCGTTTCTTTATGGATTCCCAGCTTTTGTAAATGTGTTTCCGGGTATTCCTTTATCATTTCTTCCAAGAGGAAGAGCTCGTCTAATTCTATGAATTTTTCAAGAATAGTTTTTTCCTGAAGATCGTTCAAAAAAGTTTCGAATTCCCTAGTATTCCACCAATTAGTAACCCAAGATTCTAGATTTTTTTGAAATAAGAAAGAGACCCACCAGGGCAAAAAGACTATAGATGCAAGATATAAAAGGAGAGTAAACGCTTTCTTTTTTTCCATTTTTCGTCTGTGAATTTTTAATCAACCCACGTCGTCAATTCTATACAATCTAATAGTTCTAGCAAACATAAGTTTTATTCCTTTTCTTACAAAGTAGCGAAACTATGAATCTATCCCCATTTTGTTTTTGATTCAGTGGCTAGCCTTTTCTTTTGAATTTAGAAAGAATTAATAAATTTACTTTTGAATCAAAGTACATTTGAAAGTCGAATGAGGAAACAATGTTTCTAGGACAGTTCAATTGCTCCAATTCGAAGCAATTACATCTTTTCAATGAATACACCCCACCCACCCCAAGAGGCTGCTTTAACCAATGAATATTATTTGTATTTCGAGATCCCTTATCTCACAAACTCTCAAAATAGAAAGTAAAAAAAAATTATTGAATTCATTTCAAAATACTTCAATTGGTACACGCAAGAAATAAGCCAATTCGCCCGCTTTTTGCTCAATTTCTCGTGGAGTCAAATTCTCATCAGTACGAGTCAACGGAATGGCCCCCTGACCTCGGATTTCCATATAAAGGACACGACGAGCATAAATACCCTCTTTAACTTCTATTCTGAGGGACTGAATATCTTTCATAAAGAATCGGAGGAAGATACGACGATTTTTTCCAGGAAATCCCCAACGAAAAATACACACTATTCCTTCCTTTTTATCGAATAGATCGTAACCACTACCCACATTCCACGAAATCGTGCACCACAAGTAGGAGCTAATAAAAAGCCCTGCAATCCCGTAGAAAGACATCACGATCCCTTGTGGAAAAAAAATGATTTGTTCAGAAGGAAATAAAGATATTAAATTCCGGCCAAGATAACTAGAAGTTCCAACCAATAAGAACCCTAATGAACCAAAAAACAGGATAAAGGCCCAGCAGAAATTACTTGTTTTTCGAGACCCTGCTATAAGTTCTATCCATATACGTTCTGATCGACAATTCATGTTGTATTTTATTGGAATTGGGAGAATAACCAAAATGGCTTTTTTTTTACTTTTTTTTTTCAATTTCCGAACTAACGCTCATCAACTAGTACTCTCGGACGTGAACTCTTAAGAGTAACTCATCGAATTCCTTTTTCCTTTTCTTTCAGTCACCCGCCCTAATACCACTACTGCTACATTTTCAAATAGATGTAATTGATTTAGACATATATCTTCATGTTTACGCACGCATTAAGAACTCTTTCGGTTATGTGTCCTTTATCTTCGGAGGAAGTACCATGTTATCCCATACATAGTCTACAAAATAAATATCTGTGTTATGATTCAAGTCTAAGTTTTGAAAAAGAAATACAAAGAAGAGGATCCATCATATCTAAAAAATCTTGTTTCTTTGAACATGAAGGGATAAAGAAGCCATTGCAATTGCCGGAACAACTAGGCCTACCAAAGGCACAAAAATAGAGGGTATGCTAGTGAAAGTTGTCATAGAATGAATACCTCGATTTAATATTTGTACCTGTTATAAAGATATCTTATAATCATTATAATTCGGATTTCAGTTTATTTGCCTTCTTGCTTTATTTTATTTTGCGGAAAAAAGAGTGCTCTTTTATGTTATAGAGGTTTACTGTTTAGTAATCAGTGATAGCGATGAAAAAGAGAAAAAGTCTACTTGTTGATTTCATTTTCATTCAAAGGAAAGAAAGCGTGGAACTGCAATAACTCACTAAGAACGCCTTTTAAAAGATTACGGGGTACGATTGGATCGAATAAGCCCTTATGGAATAAATATTCAGCCGCTTGTGAACCTTCAGGTACTGTCTTATTCAATGTTTGTTCTATTACTCTTTTACCCGCAAATGCAATGTAAGCGTTGGGTTCGGAAATAATTATATCTCCTAACATACCAAAACTTGCTGTCACTCCACCAGTAGTAGGAGATGTAAGGATTGATACATAAAATAACTTTTTATTTAATTGATAATCAAATAAAGCAGAAGAAATTTTAGCCATTTGCATCAAGCTCAAACTTCCTTCTTGCATGCGTGCTCCTCCAGAAGCACACACTAGAATAAGAGGTAAAAATTGATTGGTAGCATACTCGATCAAACGTGTAATTTTCTCGCCTACTACGGATCCCATACTACCTCCCATAAACATAAAATCCATAACCCCAATTGCTACGGTAATATTATTTAGTTGACCAGTACCAGTTTGAACAGCCTCGGTTAATCCTGTCTTTCTTTGATAAGAATCAATACGATCTTTATAAGGTTCCTCTTCTGAATGAAAGTCAATGGGATCTAGAGAGATCATCTCTTCATCCATAGGATTCCAAGTGCCCGGATCAATCGAAAGTTCAATTCTATCTGAACTACTCATTTTCAAATGAGACCCACATTGTTCACAAATATTCATTTTTGACTTAAAAAATTTCTTATAATTTAATCCATAACAATTTTCGCACTGAACCCACAGATGCCTGTATTTTTGAGTTATATGGAGATCATTAGATCTTTCTCTTATAGTTAAATCAAGATCATTTGTGATAGGTCTTATACTGGAACTCCTTCTTTCACTACTATTTCCACCTTCACGACAAATAGAACTGTAAATGTAACTATCAATATCGATTTGAGAACAAAGATAATTGTCAACACAATTATTAATGTGAGTATTCCAGCTATCTTTAGTATCATACATCAAAGTATGATATCGGGTATCTTTCCTAGTAGATCCATTATTAGAATAACTTGAACTTCGATAACTATAAAAAGAAATTTCCAGTCCACTCAGAAACGAATGATCATTGTCAATCTCAAAAAATTGATTTTCAATATCAAAATATATGGAATAACAATCCCTATTACTATTCCTAATTAAAAAAGTGTTATCAGCGCTAAAATTTCGAATGCTCTCGACACCCCGATCGCGATTACTGTAATTAGAACTGTCAGCATCACTCCAACTAGGAATGTTTTTATCCCTACCATTTAGACTACAGTCTTTCCGTACACTAACATTTTCAATAGGACCAAGACTATTCCTTAATTTACTTAAAC